AAAAAACCATTTTCGATTCAGATTCAGGAATTTGTAGTTAATGGTTGCGCTTTGTCCCGACATTTTTGCTTTTGTGACTGAAAGCTATACGTTTTTCAATAGAAAAGGGAGGAGATCCCTTTGAAAAAGGGGATTACAGAAAATGGAATTTAAGATACAAACACATCAAAAAAAGAAGTTTAGAACCCCGTCCCTTTTTTGTTTGGTTTTTTGAGGGGAGGGGTATTCTCATATCTTTTTTTGTATTATTTTGGCGATATGGCCGAGTGGTAAGGCGGGGGACTGCAAATCCTTTTTCCCCAGTTCAAATCCGGGTGTCGCCTGATCGACAAGAGAATTGAAATAAATAGTTTATTCCGTTTTGTTGATCGAGGAAGCAAGTGCGGCAAAAGGACTTTTGAGACTTATTTGATGCAAAATTCTAAGCATCAGTAGGTTTTTTCTCTAAAATGCTTAAAATCTTTTTGTCTCGAATTCAATGAAAAATTCATTTATAGTAGTGAAAAGGAATCGAAATGATAGTCCTTTTACTCCACTACTAGTGTAGTGTTCGTCTACAGATTGTGTCTTGAATAAGAAGGGGTAGCTCGGACGGGAAATATATTTCCATTTTTCGTTGGGGGCTTGTATACAGACTTATGTAAAGTATATGAACACTTCTGCATTATTAGTTAGATTAATAATCTAATTATATTTCTTTTTTATCTTTTTTATTATTAATTTGTTTATTTTTTATATTTCAATTTAAAATTCTTTCTTTTCGGGAAGCTCTAGTGAAAGACTTTACGAAGCTGTTTTCCTATTGTTTTTTTTGTTTTAGAGAATAAATCGGGAGACGGTAAGGATTAGATCAAATGCAAATAAGAGAAGAGTATACAAAATAATCTATCTTGATTCTATATTTTTGACATTTCACTTAATGAAATGGGGCAAAATAAAACATAGATCTTTTTCTTACTACCTGTTAGTAAGATTCATTCCCTTAAGACTTCCAAGGATATCTCTGGATATTTTTTATTTATGCATAATATTTTTTTTTTCAATTCTACTAGAAATCAGATACGAACTTTTTAGATGTTATAATTGGATTTATTGAATTGTTTCATCAATTATGTTATCCAGGAATCTTTTTTTGACTCTGTACCAGCGATTCCACTATTATTATTATAAAATTTTTAGTGAAAATTAAATAAGAAAAGAATACAAGAAAAATTAGTAAACAATAATGAAATAATTCATTCATATTGATAGCGATAGGAGACAAAATTTACATGGATATAGTAAGTCTTGCTTGGGCTGCTTTAATGGTAGTTTTTACATTTTCCCTTTCCCTTGTAGTATGGGGAAGAAGTGGACTCTAAGGGTACTATTAATTGAGTTAAGGGATCAAACTGTATCAATTGTTTTCTAGCTGGGTTCTTAAATTTTTTAACGATTGAATTTAGTTATTTGATTAATACTAATTAATTAAATGCGATTATATCTGCATTTTTTAATTCTATTGTATTCCAGTGGTGGAATGTATTCTATGTATAATATTGAAAATACTCTTTCAATCAAACAAATATTTGAATAGTATAGTAACCATCTTCGTATTTTGAAAGTCAAGGGAATACAAATAATGGGAAAAGGATTCCCGTTCCAACCAAATTGTTTCTAAGATTTCTATTTCGCTGAACTGGTTACTACCAATCTTTTCGAAATATGAAAAACTTTTTTCATAGAATTCATGGAACCCCCGGATCATCTGTCAATTATTTAATCAATTCATTTTTTGGAGTGCTAAAATACTATATTTATAATATATTATATTAAAAAATATCCTACCGAATATGATACTGGGACTCTGAAAAGAATCAGAAATAGAAAAATTCTATATCGATATATATCCATCTATAGATATAGTAGATAGTATTAATATATCTAGAAATATTTATTTCTAGATATAGATAGATGGATTGGTACATATTAAACCCTTTGATTTTTTCAAATCAATAAAAAAGAGAGTCAAACTTTATACACTACCATAATAGATAGTATAGTCGAAAGAAATCAAATCTATTTCTTTCGACTATACTATATGGATTTCATAAAATTTTGCTGATTCTAGTCTGATCATTTCATTTTAAACTAAGACCCGAAATTGAAATCCTTTTTTCATTTTTTTTTATTCAATCATTATAAATCATTGCATTGATAAGAAATCAAAAGTCATGTTTAAGTAAAATTAGTCACTTTGACTTACCGTTTTTACGTAAATTATAAGTAAAAAGGCAGTAGGAACTAGAATGAAGAGTGCAGTAGCTATAAATGCGAGAATATTTACTTCCATAATCTCTATGTTTCCTTTCTCTTTAATTTCTAATAAAATTAATACTTCGGGATTTAATCCCATATAAATGTTCAATCTTTCGGCGGTAAATTCAATGGTATCAATTTTATCTCGATGATATCAATATCAAATCGAATCAATATCACGAATAACAATATTTGAGCTATC